TTTGATCTTATAAAAAATTTTCCGGGCTTGAAATTGGTGGAAAAACAATTTTTTTTGTGCAACCTAGTGTATTTATTAATATCTCAGTTAGATAATATCTCAGTTAGACGTTCCTAGATGGTGCTACGGCTTCCATGGATGACAGGGAACATATTAATTATTTACTCGATTCTGAACTTAATTATTACTCTATTCGAAATTACATATACAGTTATTGGCCATTCCTAATTCCTAATGCAATATTCCAGTATCTATCTTTTTAATCATTCAAAAGTGAGTTTTAATAGCAGAGCCGAAAAAGAAAGATATATATTCTCTACTCTATCTATATTATCTACTCTATCTGCGTATCGTTTATCCCCACAAAATACCATAGGAAATAGAAAAAGATCTTCGAAAGGAAAGGATATAATGAAATTCTTTGATTGTTTTTTCCCAAAAAAGGATCTATTTTATTTTACTGATGGGACCAACAAACAGTTAATTATAAAAAAATAAAAAGAAAGAGTGCTCTTATTCGAAACGTCTCGTGATCTTCAACCAATTTTGCGCTTCAATATAATTACCAGGCGTAAGCGCTATAGCTTGTTTCCAATACTCAGCGGCTTGATCGAACCAAGCCTCCGCAATTTCAGAATCGCCCTGCCGAATGGCCTGTTCTCCTCGGTCGGAATAGGTGGGTCAATTCCTTTCCTTAGAACCGTACTTGAGAGTTTCCTACCTCATACGGCTCAGCATTCAATCCTTGCGGTGCCAATTTTTTTTTATTAACCCTATCTAATTGGATGAGATTTCTGCTAGATCTATCCCATTTTTTCTCGGGGTAACTAAAAGAGGTTAATTACATAAGTTTCAAACTTGAATATTGATTACTAATCATTTTTTGAGTTTTATCTTTTCTCCCACTTTCAAAAAAATAAAGCATAAGCATTTCCACTCGTGCTAGAATTTTCTGAAAGTTAACTATCTCGGTTTCATAGAGAAATGAATATAGAATTTTTGAAAAAGACTTTTCTTCAGAATAAAGAAAAAAAAGACTTACTATCTTTGGGATCGGATACTACACCGCTGCTCAATCCCTTAGTGGATCAGCTTTATTACATAAGTTGATTCCTAACTTTTATCTTATATCATAATTTTATATCATAATATAAGTAAGTAAGCAGTTCTTATTGTATCGGCCAAAAACCTCCCTAATTGATCTTTACGGTGCTTTCTCTATCAATTAGATCTATTATCCATAGAATAAAGTATCTAGGCATATCTATTTCTTCATACTTCGACTTCTATGAAGAAGTTCCTTTCTTTGCTACAGCTGATAAAAATCGTTTTTTTTTGAACGATGCATATGTAGAAAGCCCTTTTTCGAGTCATTTGTTCTAGTATTTATAGCGGATTCACTCTTTTATCTTTCCTTTTTCTTTCTATAGTGGAGATAGTCGCACGTAATGACAGATCACAGCCATATTATTAAAAGCTTGTGGTAAGAACGGGTTTCGTTCTAGTGCCCGAAAATAATATTCCAAGGCTTTGGTATGTTCTCCATTACTTGTGTGGATAAGGCCTATGTTATAGAGTATATAGCTTCGATCATAGGGATCAATTTCTAATCGCATAGCTTCATAATAATTCTGTAAAGCTTCGGCATAATTTCCTTCGGATTGAGCCGACATCCGTTACGGTCGTCGTTCGATTCAAAGAATCTCCGTTCCAGAACCGTACACGAGATTTCCACCTCATACGGCTCCTCCCTTATGTGCCTAATGAGAATAATAGATGGAATCAAAACAAAATTGAAATATTCTCCTTATTGACTGAACGGGGCTAGTGTTTTTACAAGAAATCTCTAGCCAACCTTCCTGCAAAAGATTTTTTCTTAACATCAAATGTGTTGATACTAGAAAAAAAAATGTTAACTTCAACAATTTCTTTGTCCCTCACGCCCCTGAATTTCCAGGAATTCCTCACTTCAACAGTCTTCGATGGTTATACGGGTATCAAAAATACGAACGAGATGGATGTTTGTTGGCCCAACCATTCTTCTTAATTCCGATCTCGATAAGGAAATGGGATAATTTATAACAAAGTTTTTGTCTTGTTGATTCCTAAGCGTAGTGCTTCTTCCCCTATGCCGCCTATTGGTACTAATTGGAGGAGCGTTGCCCTGCAATACATAACCCATGGATAGGTGTAACCTTTCGCTCAATACTCGAATCGACAATTGAAGCATCGGAGGCTGCATTAATCGGGGATACACGACAGAAGGAATTGTTTTTTTTTACAAACTTCACCTTCAAAAAGCGTAGATTTTTTTTTTCAAAAACTTTCCTTTATTTTATATCCCGAATCAAGTGTCTTTGTCTTTTTTCTAAGACTTAAGGCGGTAAATAAAATAGATAAGAAAAAATAATAATATAATAATAATCAAATCGCACCATCTCGGTAATAGGTAAATGCCTCTTTTTCTCCTGAAGTTGTCGGAATTAGTCGTAATAAGATA